ACATACCAATGGAAGTGAAGACCCCATTTTAAACGATACAGATAAAAACATTCTTAGTTGGAGTGATAGTGGGAATTATATTTTCAGTAATGTTGATTATTTATTTGAGATCAGGAATATTTGGAGTTTGATCTCTGATGACACTTTTTTAGTTAGGTGTAATGGCGACAATTATTCTGCATATTTTGATATTGAAAATCTGATTTTTGAGATTGACAATAATAATAATAGTTCTTTTCGGAGTGAACTAGAAAAACTTTCTAGTTATTTGAATAGTGGGTCTAAAAACAAAAATAACTACTACTATCATTACATGTATGATACTCGATCTAGTTGGAATAATCACATCCCTAATTGTATTGATAGTTACCTTCGTTTTGAAATTGGTATTAGTATAAATAGTTACATTTCAGGTGATACCGACAATTACAGTGACGGTTACAGTTACATTTATGATTTCATTTGTACTGAAAGTGTAAGTAGTAGTGAAAATGGGAGTTCTAGTATAAGAACTAGTAGTAATGGCAGCGATTTCAATATAAAAGAAAGATCTAACGATTTTGATATAAACAAAAAATACAAACATTTATGGGTTCAATGCGAAAATTGTTATGGATTAAATTATAAAAAATTTTTTAGGTCAAAAATGAATATTTGTGAACAGTGTGGATATCATTTGCAAATGAGTAGCTCAGATAGAATTGAACTTTTGATTGATCCGGACACTTGGGATCCTATGGATGAAGATATGGTCTCTGTGGACCCCATAGAAATTCATTCAGAGGAGGAACCTTATGGAGATCGTATCGATTCTTATCAGAGAAAGACGGGTTTAACTGAAGCTGTTCAAACAGGCATAGGTAAACTAAATGGTATTCCTGTAGCAATCGGGGTTATGGATTTTCAGTTCATGGGAGGTAGTATGGGATCCGTAGTGGGCGAAAAAATTACCCGTTTGATCGAGTATGCTGCTAAGGGATCTTTACCCGTCATTATTGTGTCTGCTTCCGGAGGAGCACGCATGCAAGAAGGAATTTTTAGCTTGATGCAAATGATTAAAGTATCTTCTGCCTCATATAATTATCAATCAAATAAAAAGTTATTCTATGTATCAATCCTTACATCTCCTACAACCGGTGGGGTAACGGCAAGTTTTGGTATGTTGGGAGATGTCATTATTGCTGAACCTAATGCCCACGTTGCATTTGCGGGTAAAAGAGTAATTGAACAAACGTTGAATAAGCCAGTACCTGAGGATTCACAAAGGGCTGAAAATTTATTCCATAAGGGCTTATTAGATTCAATCGTACCACGTAATCCTTTAAAAGGTGTTCTGAGTGAGTTATTTCAACTTCACGGTTTCCTTCCTTTGAATCAAAAAAATTAAAATATAGCACTAGACTCAGTTATTTGTAGCTAACAAGTATTTCGTTGATCGTAATCAAAAAAAAAACTAAAATGATGATTTCTTTAGTAACATAAGTTCTATTTGTGGAAAGGGTCAGAAGTTGATTTCGGATAATTACTTTTTCTTTTTTCCACCAGGTCCATTTTTACCCTCTTTGTTGGATTGGGTTAGTTAGACTGACAAGAAATTCTTTTTTCATTTTTCTACCATACTTATCTTCTTTCTAAGAAAATTTGGAGTTTATTAAATTCAAAACAAAAATGAAAAAAGAATTTCATTCTATTAAAGATTAAAGCGCATTATCATACATATTCGTGTAAAAAGATCAATAGTAACTTTAATTAAATTTAGTTTTCTATTAGATCCCTTGCACTTTTTAACTAGTTACTATTTAACTATAGTATAGTTATCATAAGATAAGACCTCTTTATAAGAGGTACAAACAGTAAATCAAGGTACCCATTATATGACAGATCTTAACTTACCCTCTATTTTTGTGCCCTTAGTAGGCCTAGTATTTCCGGCAATTGCAATGGCTTCTTTATTTCTTCATGTCCAAAAAAATCAGATTGTCTAGATCCGATGGAACTAAATCTTATCAATTTATTTGAACATTGACTGGATTATAATCCAGATATGTAATATGGTACGATATATGTATATGGCCTTTTCCGAACACAAATGTCATTATGCACGTAGATAGATGATATCCGCATGAAAGTTAATGTATCTGACTAATTATTACTAATGCTTCGCATCCGAATAGTGCTAGTTGATGAGAGTTACTTCATCATCAAGAAAAGTAAAGTCAAATTTGGGTTATTCTCTCAATTTCAATCGAATGCAACTGGATCTAGTATGAACTGGCGATCAGAACATATATGGATAGAACTTATAATTGGGTCTCGAAAAACAAGTAATTTTTGCTGGGTCTGTATCCTTTTTTTAGGTTCACTGGGATTCTTAGTGGTTGGAACTTCCAGTTATCTTGGTAGGAATCTGATATCGGTATTTCCATCCCAGCAAATTATTTTTTTTCCGCAAGGGATTGTGATGTCTTTCTACGGAATCGCGGGACTATTCATTAGCTCCTATTTGTGGTGCACAATTTCGTGGAATGTGGGTAGTGGTTATGATCGATTCGATAGAAAAGAAGGAAGGGTGTGTATTTTTCGTTGGGGATTTCCTGGAATAAATCGCCGCATTTTCCTTCGCTTCCTTATAAGAGATATCCAATCAATCAGAATGGAGGTTAAAGAGGGTCTTTATCCTCGTCGTGTCCTTTATATGGAAATCAGAGGCCGAGGAGTCATTCCCTTGACTCGTACTGATGAGAATTTTACTCCACGAGAAATTGAACAAAAAGCGGCCGAATTGGCCTATTTCTTGCACGTACCAATTGAAGTATTTTGAAAAATGAACTGACGAATAACTATAACTGTTTTCTCGGCATGAGGGGAGGAACCTCCTTTTTTAATACAACTGAAGTTTCTTCAGATCAGAATGCTCATTCGAGCAAAAATGTTTTATTCTATGTTCCTGTTGGGGCAGCGACTCATAGAATAAAACAAAAGCAGAGAACGTATATGGGGTAACTATACTAAAATTTTTCACTATAAAAAAAGAAAAATAAAAAATAAATTTTTTCTATACCAAAACTATTTTGTATATGTACGTAACCCAACTCTATTTTTTATACTAGTTTTTTATACTAGAAAAAAAGTCTAATTCTAATTAAGTTTAAGTTAAGTGTGGATTCATCAAATATATCCAAAATTTATTTTTTAATAAAAAATTCGTCTTTTTAGGTTCAGTTCAAGATTTTGAATTGATACTTTATTTCCTAGATATTTTTAGATGGTGAAACTTAAAAAAAAATTCATTGATTCGTGGGGCTCGTCTTGAAATCTTAATAATATTTGTTTCGTTACTTCAAGCGGTTTTTTGAGCATTCATTAAATCAAAATCGAAAAGAACAAATGAAGATGAAATTGGTTCGAATTTTCCCAATTGAGATATCTTGAAATACTATTTGATTCTTTTTTCATCCGAAAGGAGTTTTATTCTTTTTTTCTATTCTTTATAGATCCAAGGACTAAATTTTTACAAAAAAAAATAGGAATAGATACATAGGTTCGATACCTTGTTATATATAGAGTCAATGATTGAAGCAAGTTCATTAACAATTCACAGATAAAAGAAAAAAAAATGAAAAAAAAGAAAGCATCGATTTCCCTACCATATCTTGTATCTATAGTATTTTTGCCCTGGTGGGTCTCTCTTTCATTTAATAAAAGTCTGGAACCTTGGATTACTAATTGGTGGAATAGTGGGCAATCTGAAACCTTTTTGAATGATATTCAAGAGAAAAACGTTTTAGAAAGATTCATAGAATTAGAAGAACTTTTTTTTTGAACGAAATGATAAAAGAGTACCCCGAGACACATATACAAAAGCTTCGTATAGGAATACACAAGGAAACAATACAATTGGTCAAAAGACACAATGAACATCATCTCCATATTATTTTGCATTTCTACACAAATATAATATGTTTTGTTATTTTAAGTGGTTATTTTTTTCTGGGTAATGAAGAACTTGTCATTCTTAATTTTTGGGTTCAGGAATTACTCTATAACTTAAGTGACACAATAAAGGCTTTTTCGATTCTTTTAATTACTGATTTATGGATCGGATTTCACTCGACCCATGGTTGGGAACTAATGATTGGTTCGGTCTCCAATGATTTTGGAGTGGCTCATAATGATCAGATAATATCTGGTCTTGTTTCCACTTTTCCAGTTATTCTAGATACAATTGTGAAATATTGGATCTTCCATTATTTAAATCGTGTATCTCCTTCACTTGTAGTTATTTATCATTCAATGAATGAATGAAGAACTCATTTGATCTCTCGATATCAATCAAATCAGAATAGAATCTCTTTTCTTGTATAAAGAAAGTATTTTGAATCTTACTTATTCTTTACTATTTCTACCTGTTCGAGGTATTTGGAATATACTATATTCCAGTACAATTATATTCCAGTACAATTATTCCAATACAATTGCAGACTCGTGGGTAGGGAACGATACTAGCTACCTATCTAATTTATTGTAGACATTCCGCGATCAATGATTGGACCATGCAAAATAGAAATACTTTTTCTTGGGTAAAGGAAGAGATGACTCGATCCATTTTTATATCGATCATGATATATGTAATAACTCGGGCATCTATTTCAAATGCATATCCCATTTTTGCACAACAGGGTTATGAAAATCCACGTGAAGCAACTGGACGAATTGTATGTGCCAATTGTCATTTAGCTAATAAATCCGTGGATATTGAAGTTCCGCAAGCTGTGCTTCCTGATACTGTATTTGAAGCAGTTGTTCGAATCCCTTATGATACGCAACTGAAACAAGTTCTTGCTAATGGTAAAAAGGGGGCTTTGAATGTAGGGGCTGTTCTTATTTTGCCCGAGGGATTCGAATTAGCCCCCCCCGATCGTATTTCTCCCGAGGTGAAAGAAAAGATGGGAAATCTTTCTTTTCAGAATTATCGTCCCAATAAAAAAAATATTCTTGTA